AACTAGAGAGCTTCTCTGGTCCTTCACTAATTGGGGCTAAAACTCCGGAAATTACAAATGCCAAAATAGGAATAGCACCCGATATTATTAGAAATGCCCAGAAAATATCATATTCGTGAAGCAGAAACATAAATGGACTCCTATTAATGTGGAATAGGTTGAATTATTCGATTTGAATTTCAATTGTAAATTCATCCAGAACTTCTTAAAGGAAAAGGGAATTTTATTTGATCAAATAAAACTACATAGTTTAGAGTTTGTTTGCCATGGTGCATGCCTTATTTTCATACAATGGAACCCCACTTACCATTTTTTTTTTTTCCATTTAGATATGGTATCGATATAGGATGTTCCCACCCAAAGAAAACTCTCTTACTTTATCTCGGTTTCTCTTTTTAAAAAGTAATTCAATTAAATACAAAAAAATAGTATAATTAGAATACTAATAAATAAGACTAATTATAGCGTAAGAAATCGTATTAGTATAACTATATTTTTCTAGTTCATTTTATATTATAAAAATACAAATATAAAATGCATTAATTTAATTCTTAATCCATTTCCACTTTTTTTTTTCAATCAAAACGAAAAAAAAAAAGTGGAATGTGTTAGGGCTATACGGACTCGAACCGTAGACCTTCTCGGTAAAACAGATCAAACTAATTATTATCGAAATGATGCGAACTGTTTCAAAGACCCAACATGCATTTTCTTGCATTGGGCTCTTTCATCAACTGATTAATATAAAGATCAGTTAGTCCACCATATTTTTTCTTTTTTACAGGAAGATAATAAGATGGCTCCATGTGTTCTGTGATTCATGATTTGTATTCTGATCTAGGAACAATACCAAAGTGTTTCAAAGAGGGGTTACCTTGACTTAGGTCTGCCTCTGGCCTAGATTAACCTAAGTTAAATGGAATCTCTATCGCTCCGCTACAAGAGTCAAATATGAGACTTCATACACCTTAAAGTTCATAGGATAAAAAGAGGTTCTTTTGAGTCCCTTATACTCATTATGCCTAGCATTGAATGGGCTGGTATTTACCTTATCAATTAGCAAATCAATGGCAGGTTCTATTTCATTTGGCACCTGAATTCGCACTCGAATCGGACCAAATCAAATATTTGTCAGGCTATTGTTCTCTTGTTCCTTCGAATCTATGGAGTAAGACATCGATTTCTCAATAAGATCAATTATGTTCATTGCATAATGGGCCCCTTTGAAAAGCATTGGCGCACGTGTAAACGAGGTGCTCTACCTAACTGAGCTATAGCCCTTGTCATAGACATCTTAACATATAGAGAATTTCTTGTCAAGATCGGATCCCACATGAGAGTTCTTTAATCCGCTTACTGTTAATGGATTGCTATTGCGTAGAAAAAAAATTCCACCTATAATCCCCGAGGCGATGGGTCCTTTTTTTGTGATGATGAATAACCTACTTAACTCAGTGGTTAGAGTATTGCTTTCATACGGCGGAAGTCATTGGTTCAAATCCAATAGTAGGTAGAACTTATTAGATACCATCAACTCTGGTATCTAATAAGTTTTTCTAGCCATCTTCTTTTTTTTGTTGTATCATCTAGAATTGATTGTATTCAATTGGCAGAATCAAAATATGGTATATAATAAAGAACCTCTAAAGAACTTCTTTTTCTTATTTTTATGTGTGTTTTTTTTACTAGTAGGAAATAACATTAACAGCCTCTACTCGTGTCCGAGCTCGTCTGAGAGCTAGATTCGCCTCAATTGCTTGTCTCTTTCCCTGAGCTCCACTCAAGTTAGCTTCAGCTATTTCAAGAGCTTGTTGAGCCTCTTGCGGATCAATGTCAGTACTCATCTCCGCATCATTTCCTAAAATGGTGATCTCATTATTACTTATTCTAGCGAAACCGCCCATCAAGGCTACCGTTAACCATTGGTCGTTGAGACGTATTCTCAAAAGACCTATATCTACCGCTGTGGCAATAGGGGCGTGGTTTGGTAATACGCCAATTTGTCCACTATTAGTAGATAAAATGATTTCTTTCACTTCTGAATCCAAAATAATTCGATTAGGGGTCAGTACACAAAGATTTAAGGTCATTTCTTCAATTTACTCTCCCCTTCTAAGTTCATAGCTTTCGCGGTAGCTTCGTCGATGTTACCTACCAAATAAAAGGCCTGCTCGGGAAGACTGTCTAATTCCCCAGAAAGGATCAATCGAAACCCCCTAATTGTTTCGGCGAGACCAACATATTTCCCTGGAGAACCAGTAAAGACTTCTGCCACGAAGAAGGGTTGTGATAAGAAGCGTTCAATTTTTCGTGCTCTTGCTACAGTTAAACGATCTTCTTCGGATAATTCGTCCAACCCCAGGATAGCTATAATGTCCTGAAGTTCTTTGTAACGTTGTAAAGTTTCCTTAACTCTTTGAGCAGTTTCATAATGTTCCTCGCCAACGATCCGAGGTTGTAACATAGTTGACGTTGAATCTAAAGGATCGACTGCTGGATA